ATCTAGTCAAAGTAACGCAACTAAGAGCTCCCAATTGAAGTAGTAATATTATTGAATCATCAGAACTACTTCGATATCTATTTTATAGTTCCTATCCACAGAGTTTTTGTGAATTCATAGAATTCATACAACTTTTTGTTTTTCCATTTCTTTCTTTGTTCCGAACCATTCTTTGAATTCGAACTCTTCGTTCTTTTTCTTGATTGAATTTCTTTATTCAATATTGAATTGAATTCACAGTTACAAATGAAACAGAAGGACTTTTATTGGAATCCCTACCCCAATTCTCAGTAATAGGAGGGCAGATTAGATATATCTTTTAGCTCATACATAACTAGCCTACTATTACATATACATGTCTTTCTTCCATAACGTAAACCAACTATTTGTATCTTGGATTCAGTCGTATTTTAAAAACATTTTTCGAAACATCTATAAAGGAAAGTTGGCTTATAGCGATTATATATATTACATATACCTAGTTTGATCCCACTCTTCTAACGAAACCATTTTCTCTTGAATCTCATTTTTTGTAAACCCCTATCTTCCTTTTATTTAATTTAGAATTTAGCATTATCCCACATGGATACAATCAATCTAAATGGGCGAATTTCTTAGTCTAAATCATTGCATAGAAATATAAGTCTTTGGTTGATCTAAGTTCATGTAATTTATTCTTTATTAATATTTTCTTTTGGTCAATCTTTGAATTGAATAAAACCGACTGAAATGGGAATCGCTCTATAGAACCTAATTTTTTTTTACAATTCCCTAATATCGTAATCTTTTTTACTATTCTTCTAGATCTTATAGATAGATAGATCTTATAGACTTTTTTGTCTATTTATGTGTATATTTATGTTCACGAAGAAGATTATCTCGAGCAAGGCATAGATTACCTTGCACTAAGCTAAAAAAGACTATTTCGAAACTTAGTCAATGGTGTCCCTCCATGGATTCACCTATATAAGCCGCAGCTAAAGTTGCAAAAATAAGAGCTTGAATACCACTTGTAAATAATCCAAGGAACATGACAGGTATAGGAACCACTGAAGGTACTAAAGAAACAAGAACAACAACTACTAACTCATCCGCTAATATATTTCCAAAAAGTCGAAAGCTAAGTGATAAAGGTTTTGTGAAATCTTCTAAAATGTTAATGGGTAAAAGGATTGGAGTTGGTTGTATGTATTTACCGAAATAACCTAATCCTTTTTTGCTAAGGCCCGCATAAAAATATGCTATTGACGTAAGTAAAGCTAAAGCAACGGTAGTATTTATATCATTCGTGGGTGCGGCTAACTCCCCATGAGGTAACTCTATGATTTTCCAAGGTAAAAGCGCCCCTGACCAATTAGAAACAAAAATAAATAGAAACAAAGTTCCAATAAAGGGAACCCATGGACCATATTCCTCTCCAATCTGGGTTTTGCTCACATCTCGAATAAATTCAAGGATATATTCGAAGAAATTCTGACCGTCAGTAGGAATGGTTTGTGGATTCCGAACAGTTACAATGGCTGAACCTAATAAGATAACAATTACAACCCAAGAAGTAATAAGTACTTGGGCATGGACTTGGAAACCGCCTATTTTCCAATAGAAATGCTGGCCTACTTCCACACCAGATATTTCATATAACCCTTTTAATGTGTTAATGGAATATGATAGAACATTCATATTGTCCTCTGAAAGAAAGAAAACTTTACAAGAAATTATTTTGATTCAACCGTCTTTTTTTCGACTTGCTCACTTGAATTGTATATTTTAGATACCAACTAATCACATAATATCCCCAGTTTTTTATCTCTTTTATGAGATTCAGAAATAGTAACGGATTCCGTCAATCTATGGAATTCAAAAAAGAATTTATTTATCTTATTATTAATCAGGGATTTCGTATATAGCTAGAACGCCCTTCACAAATCGCAAATACTAATTTGTTAAGAATTAATCGGATTGAAGCTATAGCGTCATCATTCGCTGGAATCGAAATATCTGTGAGATCCGGGTCACAGTTTGTATCAATTAAACAAATTGTTGGAATTCCCAAAGTGATACATTCTTGAAGAGCCATATATTCTTCTTGCTGATCAACGATTATTACAATATCGGGTAACCCTGTCATATATTTAATCCCGCCCAAATATGTTTGCAAGTGAAATAACTGTCTCTTTAATCGAGCCGCATCCCCTTTCGGAAGGCGGTGGATTCCCCCTGTCTTTTGTTCCATTCTCAAGTCCCTGAACTTTTGAAGTCTCATTTCTGTAGTGGACCAATTCGTTAAAAGGCCGCCTAGCCATTTTTTATTAACATAATGACACCGAGCTCTTATTGCAGCCCGCGCTACTGGATCAGCTGCTTTATTTTTGGTACCAACAATTAAGAATTGTTTTCTCCTACTTGCTGCATCAAAAACCAAATCACACGCTTCTGATAAAAAACGAGCAGTTCTAGTAAGATTTGTAATATGAATACCCTTACGCTTTGCAGAGATATA